AATTGAGACATTGTAGAATAGGCTAAGCTTTTTTTAATGTCTCTTTGAGCAAGGGCCAAAGTAGCCCCTAATAATAGTGTTATTACACCTATTAAAGAAATGAAATTCATTATATAAGGTATGACTATGAAAAGAGGAAGAAGCCGAGCTACAAGAAAAATTCCTGCTGCTACCATAGTAGCAGCGTGTATAAGAGCCGAAATAGGAGTGGGTCCTTCCATAGCATCAGGTAACCATACGTGAAGGGGGAATTGTGCGGATTTAGCAACCGCACCGACGAATAATAAAGAAGCACACAAAGTAGCAAATAAAGAATTGACCCCATTATTCTGGATTAAGTTATTAGTTATTTCGAGCAAATACCGAAATTCGAAACTACCTGTTATCCAATAAAAACCTAAGATTCCTAACAATAAACCAAAATCCCCTACACGATTAGTTACAAAAGCTTTTTGACAAGCACTTGCTGCAATTGGTCGTGTGAACCAAAACCCTATTAATAAATAAGAACACATTCCCACAAGTTCCCAAAAAATATAAATTTGTATCAAATTTGAACTAGTAACTAATCCCAGCATAGAAGTATTAAAAAAACTCATATAAGCAAAAAATCTCAAATATCCTTGATCGTGATACATATATTTGTCACTATAAATAAGAACCATGATTCCAACAGTAGTAATTAGTATTGACATAATAGAAGTAAGTGGATCGATCAAGTATCCAAACTCTAAGGAAAAATCATTATTGATGGTCCAAGACCATAGATATTGATAGATAAAACTTCCATTTATTTGTTGAATAGACAGATTGGCTGAAAACACCATAGCTATACTTAAGAGTAAAACACTAGGAAAAGCCCACATGCGACGAATATTTTTTGTTGCTGTCGGAATAAGTAGAAGTCCAAATCCTATTGACATAGTAACTGGAAGTGGAAGAAAAGGTATTATCCACGCATATTGATATGTATGTTCCATAAGAAAAGAAACTCTTTTTTCTTATAATTACAAATTGTTCTCGATTCACCAATTCTTATCTTTTTTATCCTTTTAGAAAGGAACAATAATAAAAGAAATCAACAAAAAAAAAAGATATGAAAAAAAAGTCAAATATTGGGATTCTTAATTATTCTGATTTTTTTTTCAGATATTTGAAATATTCCAAAATTGACAATTGGTTGGTCAAAAAATATGACCAAATAACTATGTAAAGGTAAAGGCGATTACCTAGTAGTTATTTTAACTAAGAAAAGATTAAAGGAATATGAGATTTTTTAATAATTTTCTTACTACTATTATTTAGTAGATTTTGTATTTAGTAGATTTTTTTATTTTTTTTTGTGATTAATAAACATATTTATTATACTATAATAGTATAATAAATATATTATATAGTATACTAAATATAGTAAGGAAAAAGAGTTAGACCAAAAAAAGAGTACTTTTTTTATTCAAATATGGATCATAGTATCTATATTCGAATAAAAAAAAAATACCTAGGTTTTCTAGTTCATTTTGGGAGGGGAGTAATTACCTAACTTGTTGTGTAACTGATTGATTGGATTGAAATCCAATAAAAAAAACTTATGTTTATCGGAAATCTTATGATACTCCTTACTTTGAATTATGGACATAGCACTCTGGACTTAATCAATTTTCATTTTCCCTTATTTTCTTCCATTTTTTTTTCCCTCATGTCATTTATATATGTGATGTGTGATGCACGCGCATACGTATATGTGATATATATATCACATATACATGTATATATAAATATATTTGTATTATATATATATTTGTATGTTTATTATATATTTTTATGTTAAAGTAAAAAAACAATGTATATTAAAAAGAGTATATTAAAAAAATTATCCACATACACGAAATAAGTATAGATAATAACTAAAAAGAACGATCTATTTTGAAGAATACATGTCTTTCACATACAACGATAAAAGGAGGAACCCCCCTTTTTGA